AATAAGATGCCTGATAAAATTTAAAGGGTTATTTTGATGTAATAAATTATGTAAAGTTATTTTACTCTTATTATAATATTAAGAATTAAACTTAATTTATCAACACCAAAAATTGATGTAAATCATTTACTATATTATAAAAAGATAAGCTAACTATTAAGCTAATGGGTTCATACCCCATTTATAGAAGTCGATTCTTCTTCTTTTTATTGATATTAAATTCAACAAAAATATTATTTATTTTATTTATATTTACCAGAACCTTAATTTCTGCTTCCTCGAATAACTGACTAACAGGGTGAATAGGGTTAGAAATTAATTTAATATCATTTATCCCAATTATATATTCTAAACTAAATTACTATTCATCTGAGTCTAGAATAAAATATTTTATTATTCAAAGCTCTAGATCAATAATCTTACTATTAGGAATCATTTTAACATCCTTAAAAATAAATATAAATATTTCAATAATAATTATAACATGCGGGTTATTAACAAAATTAGGAGTTGCTCCCTTTCACATATGAGTTCCTAGAATTATAGAAGGTATCAATTGAATTAATTGCTTAATTTTATCAACATGACAGAAAATTGCCCCTTTAATATTAATTAGATATTCAATTAACAATAATATAATAGTTATACCAGCCATTTTTTCACTATTAATTGGATCAATTGGAGGTTTAAATCAAAGATCAGTAAAAAAACTTATAGCCTATTCATCAATTAATAACATTGGATGAATTTTAATTAGAATATTAATAAGAATAATGACTTGAATTAATTATTTTATAATTTATTCTCTAATAATCTCTATATTTATATATATACTTAATAAAGAAAACATTAATTATATTAACCAATGTTTCTTATCCACTTTTAGGTCAATAAATAAAATCTTTTTCTTAATTATATTACTATCTATAGGTGGAATACCACCTATACTAGGATTTATACCAAAATGAATAATTATCCAATTAGCAATAATACATAATATGTACATTATTACCTTAGTAATAGTAACTTCTTCATTAATTGTACTATTTTACTACATTCAAATATCCTTTTCTATACTAATAATTAACTCCCAAAAATTAAAATGAATAGAATTTTCAATTACAAATAATAAAATAGTAATTATCTCATTTTTTATTAATATATTTGGATTTATTTTAATTATTTTAATTAAATCAATAATATAATTATTAAGGATTTAAGTTAAATTAAAACTATTAACCTTCAAAGTTAAAAACATAAATAAACATTTTATAAGCCTTAGTATAATACTACTTTAGAATTGCAGTCTAATATCATAAAAATTGACTATAAAGCTTTAATTATCAAAAGAATAATAATATTATTCATAAATAAATTTACAGTTTACTACTTTAATCAGCCATTTTGATTATATGAAAAAATGATTATTTTCTACTAACCATAAAGATATTGGAACTCTCTACTTTATATTTGGAATTTGATCAGGTATAGTTGGTACAGCCTTAAGAATACTTATTCGAATTGAACTTGGTCAACCTGGTTCATTTATTGGAGATGATCAAATTTATAATGTAATTGTTACTGCTCATGCATTTATTATAATTTTCTTCATAGTTATACCAATTATAATTGGGGGATTTGGAAACTGATTAGTCCCTCTAATAATTGGAGCCCCAGATATAGCATTCCCACGAATAAATAATATAAGATTTTGAATACTACCTCCCTCAATTACATTACTTCTATCAGGAAGAATAATTGATAATGGTGCAGGAACAGGTTGAACTGTTTATCCCCCTTTATCAAGAGGTATTGCTCACATAGGTGCATGTGTAGATTTAACAATTTTTTCACTACACTTAGCAGGTATTTCATCAATTCTAGGAGCTGTAAATTTTATTACAACTATTTTTAATATACGAACAATAGGAATAACTTTAGACCGAACTCCCTTGTTTGTCTGAGCAGTACTAGTTACAGCAGTATTATTATTGTTATCTTTACCTGTCCTAGCAGGTGCTATTACAATATTATTAACAGATCGAAATCTTAATACATCATTCTTTGACCCTGCTGGAGGGGGGGATCCCATCTTATATCAACATTTATTTTGATTTTTTGGTCACCCAGAAGTTTATATCCTAATTTTACCAGGATTTGGGTTAATTTCTCACATTATTACTCAAGAAAGAGGTAAAAATGAATCATTCGGATCATTAAGAATAATTTATGCAATAATTACAATTGGTTTATTAGGATTTGTAGTGTGAGCACATCATATATTTACAATTGGTATAGATGTAGATACACGAGCTTATTTCACTTCAGCAACAATAATTATTGCTATTCCAACAGGAATTAAAATCTTCAGATGATTAGCAACAATAAATGGAATATCTTATAAAACAAGATCTTCAATTTTATGATCAATTGGATTTGTATTCCTTTTTACAATAGGAGGTTTAACTGGAGTAATTTTAGCCAATTCATCTATTGACATTATTTTACATGATACTTATTATGTTGTAGCCCATTTTCATTACGTCCTTTCTATAGGAGCAGTATTTGCTATTTTAGGAGGAATCATTCAATGATATCCCTTATTTACTGGAATAACTATAAATTCTAAATGACTAAAAATTCAATTTGTAGTAATATTCATTGGAGTAAATATAACTTTTTTTCCCCAACATTTTTTAGGATTAAGAGGTATACCACGACGATACTCTGACTACCCAGATGCCTATACTTCATGAAATATTTTATCTTCTATAGGAAGAATAATTTCATTTATCAGAATTTTAATACTAGTTTTTATTATATGAGAAAGAATACTATCAAAACGAAAAAGATTATTTTCAAAAAATTTACAATCATCAATTGAGTGATTACAAAAAAATCCACCTTCAGAACATTCTTATAATGAATTACCTATATTAACTAAATTCTAATATGGCAGAATAGTGCAATAAACTTAAGATTTATATATAAGAATATAAATCTTTATTAGAAATAGCCACTTGATCTAATATTAATATCCAAGACGGAATATCCCCCTTAATAGAACAATTAATTTTTTTTCATGATTATACTCTTATAACTATTATTAGTATTACTACTATAGTAGGTTATATAATGGTAAACTTAATAAAAAATAAATTGATTAATCGATACCTGCTTGAAGGACAAATAATTGAATTAATCTGGACCATTATGCCAGCCCTTACTTTAATTATAATTGCCTTACCATCACTAAAATTATTGTATCTTCTAGACGAGTTAAATAATATTTCCATTACATTAAAATCTATTGGACATCAATGATATTGATCATATGAATTATCAGATTTTAAAAATTTAGAATTTGAGTCATACATAAAATCACTTGAATCTAATAAACAATTTCGGCTTTTAGACGTAGATAATCGAATCATTTTACCATATAATTCCCAAATCCGTCTATTAACTTGCTCAATAGATGTAATTCACTCATGAACTATCCCCAGATTAGGTGTAAAAATTGATGCTTTACCAGGACGTTTAAATCAGTCAAGATTTATAATCTCTCGACCAGGGATTATATTTGGTCAATGTTCAGAAATTTGTGGGGCTAATCATAGATTTATACCAATTATAATTGAAAGAATCAAAATATCAATATTTATTGAATGACTAAAATCTTATTCATTAAGTGACTGAATGCAAGTAATGGTCTCTTAAACCACATGATAGTAAATTAGCAATTACTCTTAATGATAATTTTAATAAAAAATTAGTTTATAATAAAACACTAATTTGTCAAATTAGAAAATTTAAAATTAAAATTTTTTTATTCCACAAATAGCCCCATTATGATGAACATCATTATTTATAATATTCATTCTATCATACAGAATAATTAATATAATAATATATTTTAATATAAGTCATACTACAAAAAAAATTAAAATAAAATTTATTAATATAAATTGAAAATGATAACAAATCTATTTTCAGTATTTGACCCCTCAACAGGAATTTTATCTATAAACTGAATTAGAACATTCATTGGTATAATATTAATACCCATAATATTCTGAATTTCACCATCACGAATCTATATAATAAATATATTAATTTTAAGAAAACTTTATAAAGAATTAAAAATACTTATAGGAACAAAATCAATAGGAAATTCATTAATATTTATTTCAATATTTATTTTCATTTTATTTAATAATATATTTGGATTATTACCATATGTATTTACAAGTTCAAGACACTTAGTATTTACATTAACTATAGCTTTACCTATATGACTTTCCCTAATAATATTTGGATGAATTAATAAAACAAATAAAATATTTTATCATTTAATTCCTATAGGAACTCCAATAATTCTTATACCCTTTATAGTATGTATTGAAACAATTAGAAACTTAATTCGACCAGGATCATTAGCTGTTCGTTTAACAGCTAATATAATTGCAGGCCATTTACTTATAACATTATTAGGAAATATATCAACCAATATAATAAACATAATAATTATAATATTAATTATTATTCAATCAATTTTAATATTATTTGAAATAGCTGTTTCAATTATTCAAGCATACGTATTTACTATTTTAAGAACATTATATTCTAGAGAAATTTAACCAATGAAAAAAAATCATCCTTTCCATTTAGTAGATGCAAGCCCTTGACCTATCACAGGTTCTATTGGAACTATAACAATAACATCAGGTATAGTTATATGATTTCACAACTATAATATCAATTTACTAATACTAGGAATAATAATTAATTCATTAACAATATTTCAGTGATGACGAGATATTACCCGAGAAGCCACATTTCAAGGATTACATACCTCAAATGTAGTAAAAGGTATAAAATGAGGAATATTAATATTCATTACATCAGAAGTATTCTTTTTCTTATCATTTTTTTGAGAATTTTTCCATAATAGACTAGCCCCTTCAATAGAAATTGGAATAATATGACCCCCTAAAGGAATTATAACATTTGATCCAATAAATATCCCCCTACTAAATACAATAATCCTGTTATCATCGGGAATTACAATTACATGAGCTCATCATAGATTATTAGAAAATAATTTCAATCAATCTAATCAAAGACTTTTAGTTACAATAATTTTAGGAATCTACTTTTCAATTCTTCAAGGATACGAATATTATGAAGCCCCTTTTACTATAGCAGACTCAATCTATGGATCAACTTTCTTTATAGCTACAGGATTCCACGGACTGCATGTACTTATTGGAACAACATTTATCTTCGTATCATTTATACGAAATTCTAAATTTCACTTTTCAAGAAAACACCACTTTGGATTTGAAGCATCAGCTTGATATTGACACTTTGTAGATGTTATTTGACTATTTCTATATATTTTAATTTATTGATGAGGTAGATATTCTTTTAGTATAAAAGTATTTTTGACTTCCAATCAAAAGGTCTAAATTAATAGAAAGAATAATAATTAAACTAGTAATTTCAGGATTAATAATTGCAATTTTAATAACAATAATAATAATAATAATTATAATAATCTCAAAAAAAACATTTATAGACCGAGAAAAAGCTTCCCCATTTGAATGTGGATTTGATCCTTTAAGATCTTCACGAACACCATTTTCACTTCATTTTTACTTAATAGCAGTTATCTTCTTAATTTTTGACGTAGAAATCGTATTAATTTTACCAATTACAATTATTATAAAATATTCAATTATTATAGAATGAATAATATCAAGTTCTACATTTATTATTATTCTAACAATAGGATTATTACATGAATGATATCAAGATATATTAGAATGAACCAATTAAGGATTATAGTTAAATATAACAATTAATTTGCAATTAATAAGTACTGACCTCAGTTAATCTTAAAGTAGAGAAGTAAATAATACAATTAGCTTCGACCTAAATATTTAAGAACAAGTTTCTTCCTACTTATTAACTAAAGCCAAAATAGAGGCAATTTATTGTTAATAAAAAAATTGAATATTAATTCTAGTTAATAGGAAAAATGAAAATAATAGAAGCTGCTAACTATCTATATATAGCGGTTAAATTCCGTTATTTCCTTAATTTATGAAGTTTTACAACATTTTATTTTCAATAAAAAAAAAGAAATCTTATTTCTCTTAAATATTTTAGAGTAAAAACTATAATAATATCTTCAATATTAGGCTTTTAAATTAAGCTACTAAAATTAATTATAAAAAAAAATTAAAAAAGAAACCCACATTAAAAAAATAATAATATAAATTTTAAAACTATTCATTTGAATAACTTGATTAAATTTTGATAAACTAATAAGAAATTTTATAAAACCAAAAGGTCCCAAATATTCACCTCAACCAGAATCAATTAACTTAAAATATGTTAAACCAAAACCTAATGAACTATTAGTAATGAAGAAAGTAGAAAATATTGGTATAAACCATATTGAACCTATAAAAAAATAAATTAATGGGTAAAAAAAAATAATATAATTATAAAAATTTATTTCATAACCAACTAAAGCCCCTAATAAAATAAAAATTAAAGTTAAAATCCTTAAGTCAAAAGGAAGAAATACTAAAGAGGGTCTATTAAAAATTAATCAATTTAATACTGCACCTCCAAAAACAGAAAATAATATCATAAAAATAATTCTTAATATTATATTCTTAGAACAATCATATAAAGACAAATAAGAAAAAGAATTAAAGTCTCCAGATAATGAATAATAACTTAAACGTAAACTATATATAACTGTTAAACCTACACTAAATATGAATATTATAAAAAAAACAATATTAACAGATCTTATTAAAAAAAACTCCATAATTAAATCTTTGGAATAAAATCCAGCAAGAAAAGGAAATCCACAAAGTGCTAAATTAGAAATATTTATACATGAAGAGATAATAGGTATTTGAATACATAAACCTCCCATAAATCGAATATCTTGATTACCCCATATTCTATGAATTACTACACCAGCACACATAAATAAAAGGGCTTTAAATAATGCATGCATTAATAAATGGAAAAAAGCTATTCTAGGAAAACCTAGTATTAATGTTGATATTATAAACCCTAATTGACTTAATGTGGATAAAGCAATAATTTTTTTTAAATCAAATTCAAAATTAGCCCCTATACTTGATATAATTATAGTTAATATAGAAATAACAATAAATAAATCAATATAATAAAAATTATAAATTAAAAAATTAAATCGAATCAAAATATAAACACCAGCAGTAACTAATGTAGAAGAATGAACTAAAGCAGAAACAGGTGTTGGGGCAGCTATTGCTGCAGGTAATCAAGATGAAAAAGGAATTTGAGCACTCTTTGTAAAAGCTGCTATAATAATTATAAAACCAATAAAAGAAAACCCTATTATTTTATCCAAATAAAATAAATAATGTCAACTGCCATAATTCATTATTCAAGCAATACTTATAAGTATTGCTGAATCTCCAATACGATTAGTTAAAAAAGTAATTGTACCAGAATTATAAGACCCATAATTATTATAATAAATTACTAAACAATAAGAAATTAAACCCAATCCATCCCAACCTAACAAAATACTTAATAGATTAGGTCTAATAATTAATAACATTATAGATATAACAAAAAGTAATAACAAATAAAAAAATCGTTTTATATTTATATCTAATTTTAAATATTCACAACTATAATATATTACTAAAGAAGAAATAATTAAAACAAAAGACAAAAAAATCAAAGATATTCAATCTAAAATAATTGATATACAAATAGATACTGAATTTAAATTAATAACTTCTCATTCTAAAAGAAATAAATAATCATTAATAATAACATAAATACCTATTAAAATAGAAAAAATACCCAAAACAATTAATATAAAAAACATAAAAAACCCAATATTAACCTTATAATTCAAGACCTAAAGTTAAACAACATCTATGATTCCACAAATCATAATTTTAAAATAAAATATTTAAGTAATATAAAACGAAAAAATTAATTTTTAAGATAAATAAATTTAAAGGTAATCAATGAAGAATCAATAATAAATATTCACGTACATAACCAGAAGAAAATCTATAAAAACCAGAATAATAATTTCCATGCTGACTATAAGAAAATAGATATAAGCTATAACAAGCTCTTAAAAAAGAAATAATTATTAAAAAAAAAATTCTGAATGAAGATCAAGTTAATAATCTATTTATTACTATTAATTCTCCTAATAAATTTATTCTAGGAGGACTAGCTATATTACAAGCACAAAATATAAATCACATTAAAGATATTGAAGGAATAAATCTCATTATCCCTTTTCTAATAAAAAATCTCCGACTTATTATACGCTCATACATAATATTGGATAAACAAAAAAGACCAGAAGAACATAAACCATGTCCTAATATTAAAATATAAGAACTACATGAACCTCAACAAAATAAAGTTATAATACCTATTAAAACCAATCTTATATGACAAACAGAAGAATATGCTACCAAAGATTTTAAATCACTCTGAACCAAACAAACAAATCTAATTAATAAACCCCCATATAAACTAACACAAATTCAAAAAAAATTATAACTTAAAAAATTAATAGGAACTAAAAATATTACACGTAATAAGCCATATCCACCTAATTTTAATAAAACACCAGCCAAAATTATAGATCCTGAAATTGGAGCCTCTACATGAGCCTTAGGTAACCAAAAATGAAATATAAATATTGGTAGCTTGACTAAAAAAGCACCAATTATTCCTAAATAAAAAAAAAAAGAATTAATAGAAAAATTATTAATTATAAATATACATCTACCATTAAAGGTATAATAATAAAAAATAGACAATAATAGTGGCAAAGAAGCAAATAAAGTATAAAATAATAAATAATAACCCGAATTCAAGCGTTCAGGTTGATATCCCCAACCAAAAATTAAAATCAAAGTAGGAAGTAATCTAGACTCAAAAAAAAAATAAAATATAAAAAAATTATTTACTCTAAAAGATAAAAATAAAAAAAATATTAAAATTACAACCATAAAAATAAATTCATTAACATAATTATTATTAACCTTAATATTTGAACTAGATATAATTATCAAAGAACCAATTCAAAATCTTAAAAGAATAAATCCAAATGAAATTAAGTCAACTCTTATATTATAACCAAAATTAACAAAATCAATATCATAATTAATAAAAAACATTAAAAAGCAAAAAATAAATATTATAGATTGAATCAATCAAAAATCAAAGAATAAAGGGATCATAAATAAAATAAATAAAAATAATTTTAGCATAAAATTAAACTAAATGAATTTAGATAATCATTTCCATGAGAACGAATTAAAGATACTAAAACAGATAACCCTAATACCCCTTCACATACACTAAAACAAATAAAAATTATCCCAAAATAAAATTCATAACTAAAGTTTATTAAATACAAATTAAATAATATAAATAAAGAAAGAATAATAAATTCCAAACTTAATAAACACATAAATACATGCTTACGCATTAAGCATAAAGACAAAAAACCAATCATATATATATATATATAAACACTTAAAAAAAAATTCATTAGTTTTAATAGTTTAAAAAAAACAATGGTCTTGTACACCTTAATTAGATTAAATCTTTAAAACTTCAGCAAAAGAAATCAATTTTCCATCTTAAATTCCCAAAACTTAAATTTTTATTAAACTAATTGCTGTATTAAAATAATAATTATTATAATATCAATATTAATATCCACATTATTTCCTACTATAAAACACCCATTATCAATAGGATTTATTTTATTAACCCAAACAGGGTTATCCTGTATAATAAATGGAATAAATAATTATTCATACTGATTCTCGTACCTACTATTTATCACATTTATCGGAGGTATAATAGTACTATTTATTTATATAGCAAGAATTGCATCAAATATAAAATTTAAATTTTCATTTAAACTTTTAATTTCTATAACAATTATAACAATAATATTAATAACAATAAATATAATAGACACAATATTAATAAATGAAAATAATATAAATGAATTTATTAATTATGAACTAATAGCAAAAAATAATAATAAAGAAATATTATCTATTATAAAAATATTTAATATACCAACAACAATAATTACAATTATATTAATTATTTATCTACTATTTACAATAATTTCAATTATTAAAATTACAAACAAAAAGGAAGGTCCATTACGAAAAAAAAACTAATGTTTAAACCTAATCGAAAAAGAATACTATTAAAAATTCTTAATTCTACCTTAATCGACTTACCAGCACCTATCAATTTATCAAGATGATGAAATCTAGGATCAATTTTAGGAATATGCTTATCAATTCAACTTGTAACAGGAATCTTTCTGGCAATACACTATTCACCAAATATTGAATTAGCATTTAATAGAATCAATCACATTACACGAGATGTAAATAATGGATGAATTATACAATATCTACATGCCAATGGGGCATCATTATTCTTTATATCAATATATATTCATATTATACGAGGGATATATTATGGATCATTTAAATTTATTCAAACATGATTAGTAGGAATTTTAATCCTATTTCTAACTATAGGTACAGCCTTCCTAGGATATGTATTACCATGGGGACAAATATCATTCTGAGGAGCTACAGTAATTACTAATTTAATATCAGCCATTCCATATATTGGAGATACATTGGTAAAATGAATTTGAGGGGGATTTTCAGTAAATAACGCAACATTAACTCGATTCTTTACATTACACTTTATACTACCATTTATTATTGCAGCAATATCAATAATCCACATCTTTTTTTTACATCAAACAGGATCAAATAACCCGCTAGGGTTAAATTCAAATGTAGATAAAATTCCATTCCACCCTTATTTTTCTATTAAAGACCTATTAGGATTCACGACTGTTCTATTAATATTCATAATATTAAACATAATAGAACCCCTGATATTAGGAGATCCTGATAATTTTATTCCAGCCAACCCAATAGTTACTCCAACACATATTAAACCAGAATGATACTTTCTATTTGCTTATGCTATTCTTCGATCAATCCCTAATAAACTAGGGGGAGTAATTGCTATAATTATATCAATCCTAATTTTAACTACTTTACCTTTTACAAAAAAAAGAAAATTCAAAAGAATATCCATATATCCATACAACCAAATTATATTTTGAATATTCTTATCTACAGCATTTATATTAACATGAATTGGAGCAAAACCAGTAGAAGACCCTTTTATTAATACAGGAATAACATTAACATACATATACTTTATATACTTCATTATAGACCCCATCATTACAAAAATATGAGATAAAATTATTAATTAGTTAATTAGCTTAATAATAAAGCATATATCTTGAAAATATAAGTAAGATTATAATAAATCTATTAACTTCCAACTACAATAGATGAATTAAATAATAAGACATTTAAAACCTAAGAAAAAAATAAAATAATTCAAAGAAACAGGTAAATAACTCTTTCAAGCCATATATATTAGTTTATCATAACGATAACGAGGTATTGTTCCTCGAACCCAAATAAATAAAAAACAAATAAATATAGACTTTAAAAAAAATGTATAAGAACTTAAATTACAACCAAAAAAAATAATAATATATAAAACTCTTATAAAAATAATTCTAGAATATTCAGATAAAAAAATGAAAGAAAATCCCCCTCCTCTATATTCAACATTAAATCCAGATACAAGTTCTGATTCCCCCTCAGCAAAATCAAAAGGAGATCGATTAGTCTCTGCTAATCTTGAAGAAAATCAACAAAAAGAAAGAGGTATAGACAAAAAAAAAAACCAAATATTAATCTGATAGTAGTAAAAATCAACAAAATTATAACTATCAATTAAAAAGATAAAAGATAATAAAATTAAAGATAAACTTACTTCATAAGAAATAGTCTGTGCTACTGAACGCAATCTACCTAACAATGAATAAATAGAACAAGATGATCAACCAGAAATTATAACTCTATATACTCCTATTCTTGTGCAACAAATAAAAAAAAGTACCCCATAAATAAAATCTATTAAATTAAATAAGAAAGGAAAAACTAACCATAAAAATAAAGATAAAGCCAATCTAAATACTGGTGAAAAAAAATAAATAATAAAATTAGACATATACGGAATCATATTTTCCCTAGTAAACAATTTGATAGCATCAGAAAAAGGCTGAAAAATACCCAAAAATCCTACTTTATTGGGACCTTTACGAAGTTGAATATAACCTAGAATCCTTCGCTCCAATAAAACAAAAAATGCTACCCCCACTATAATAAACAGAATTAAAATAAAAATATTAAAATAATACATATACTGATTGTAATAAAAATTACATAAATAAATCCTAAATTTAATGCACTAAAATTCTGCCAAAACAGTTTTAATTATAATCTAAACAAAAAAATTCATAAATTAAATGTATTGGTCCTTTCGTACTAAAACATATTAATAATCTAAAGATAGAAACCAACCTGGCTCACGCCGGTTTGAACTCAGATCATGTAAGAATTTAAAGGTCGAACAGACCTAGAAATAAAAAATCTACCCCATATTCTAATCTTAATCCAACATCGAGGTCGCAAACTTAGCTATCGATAAGAACTCTCCAACAAAATTACGCTGTTATCCCTAAGGTAACTTAATCTTATAATCAATAAAAATGGATCAAAAATACATAAATAAATGAATCATTAAAAAAAAATTATTAAAATTATATTTGTCACCCCAACAAAAAAATTATATAATTAAACAATTTAACATTAAACAAAAAAACTATTATACTAAATAAATTTAAAGCTCTATAGGGTCTTATCGTCCCATAGATAAATCTAAGCTTTTTCACTTAAAAATTAAATTATAATAATATATTAAAGAAAGTTATTTTCTCATCCAATCATTCATACAAGACTTCAATTAAAAGACTAATTATTATGCTACCTTTGCACAGTTAAAATACTGCGGCCATTTAATATAAATCATTGGGCAGATTAAATTTTTAACAAAATACTAAAAAACATGTTTTTGATAAACAGGTGGAAAATTATTTTGCCGAATTCCTATAAAATAACTAAAAATTATACTAATTAAATCATTATTAAACAATAAAAAAAATTTAAATTAACATCTTAATATAAAATAAAATAATAATAAAATATAAAAAAACAAAATAAATAATTAAATACTTAAATGAATACTAATTCTAAGCCTACAAAAATTGTTAATAAGAATAAATTATTATATAAATGAAAAGATTATCCCTAACAAAATAATATTAATAAATGTAAATAATAAAAATAAATTAAAAAACTAAATAATAAAAAATTAAATTTAATCTTAAGAAACCAGATATCAATATAAACGAATAACATTTCATTACTAAAACAAAATTAATAATAATTATATAACATTATATATCATTAAATCATAGATTTTATATCTTCGGGAAAAATAAATATAAATAAAGATTATTAAATTCACCCTGATACAAAAGGTACATTAAACAAACAACTTATAAAATTAATATAAATAAATCCTATTCAGTAAAAATAAACTATCAATAAAAAAAATTATTTCAAAAATAAATACTTAAACGAAAATAAAACTTTAATAAAAATAAATAATAATAAAAAAAAATTAAGTAATTAAAAATCAAATTAAACTGAATTGCACAATTAAAATATTAGTGTAAATAATATGCCAAACTAATAAAGCTATAATTTGAACTTTCTAACCTCACCTTCCAGTAAGATTACTTTGTTACGACTTATCTCAAATTAATGAGAGTGACGGGCGATATGTACATAATTAAGAGCCAAAATCAAAATAATTTTACTAATTAAAATTACTATTAAATCCAATTTAATATACATATTTCAAAATATAAACAAAAAAAAATCATTGTAACCCATTGTTACTTTAATATAAACTGCACCTTGACCTAACATTAATCCAAAACCAGAATAAACGAAAATTAAACCTAATAATACATTCAATGACAGAGATATACAAATAAAAATTAAAGTAAAATCAATCGTGGATTATCAATTAAAAAACAGGTTCCTCTAAAAAGACTTAATTACCGCCAAATTCTTTGAATTTAAAGATCATAACTATTAATAATCAATCTAAAAATTAACATTCAAAAATAATAGGGTATCTAATCCTAGTTTAAAATTAAGAATTTCTTAGAATATATATATATATAATAAAGAAAAATAAAAAAAATATAAAAATTTCACCCAATTAAATAAATAATAAAATCTTTAAACACAATAACTAAAAGATAAAAAAATTAATAATTCATTATTGTATAACCGCGAATGCTGGCACAATATTAATCATGAAAAATTTACCAAAAACAAAATCAAACCAAAATAAATATATAGAACTTTTCACTGCGAATATATAATTAATCATTTAGAAATAAATAATATTATTCAAGAAAAAACTTAGATGTAAAATAATGGTAATATTAAATAAAAAGCAAGAATCAAACTTTAAATAAAAAAATATTAAAAATGGTCCTGACCAAATATTATTTCTATAATTAAACTTGTAAATGGTATAAAATACTTAATAAGAAAGGTCTATTTTCTCCTTAAATTGTCGAAAAAAAAAGTTAAAGAGAAAATAGACTATATAAGTAATAAGTTTATCATTTCAGATAATACATTTAATAGCCTAAACAAAAGAATAAATAGACATTTTTCCAACAATTAATAAAGCGTTTAGTAGAATAGTGATCTATAATTAAACTTGTAAATGGTATAAAATACTTACTAAGAAAGGTCTATTTTCTCCTTAACTTGTCGAAAAAAAAGTTAAAGAGAAAATAGACTATATAAGTAATAAGTTTATCATTTCAGATAAACATTTAATAGCCTAAACAAAAGAATAAATTGACATTTTTCCAACAATTAATAAAACGTTTAGTAGAATAGAGATCTATAATTAAACTTGTAAATGGTATAAAATATTTACTAAGAAAGGTATATTTTCTCCTTAACTTGTCGAAAAAAAAAGTTAAAGAGAAAATAGACTATATAAGTAATAAGTTTATCACTTCAGATAATACATTTAATAGCCTAAACAAAAGAATAAATAGACATTTTTCCAACAATTAATAAAGCGTTTAGTAGTATAGAGATCTATAATTAAACTTGTAAATGGTATAAAATACTTACTAAGAAAGGTCTATTTTCTCCTTAACTTGTCGAAAAAAAAAGTTAAAGAGAAAATAGACTATATAAGTAATAAGTTTATCATTTCAGATAATACATTTAATTCATAATCAGTAAAGAATAAAACTATCTGCTCCTTTTAAAACATACTAATGCTGATTTGTAGGCCAATCAAAATTAATAATGATAAAATACACAATTTTTAATTCATAATCAATAAAGAATAAAACTATCTGCACCTTTTAAAACTCACTAATACTGATGTGTTTGGTCAATCAAAATTAATAATTATAAAATACACAATTTTTAATTCATAATCAATAAAGAATAAAACTATCTGCCCCTTTTAAAATTCACTAATACTGATTTGTTTGGTCAATCAAAATTAATAATTATAAAATACACAATTTTTAATTCATAATTAATAAAGAATAAAACTATCTGCCCCTTTTAAAACTCACTAATACTGATTTGTTTGGTCAATCAAAATTAATAATTATAAAATACACAATTTTTAATTCATAATCAATAAAGAATAAAACTATCTGCTCCTTTTAAAACTCACTAATACTTACTATCTCTATTTATTATATATTAAAAATAATTAAATAATTAACTTGTAATATACTTGACAATTTATATATTTGTAAAAATACTTATTTGATAGATAAAATATTAGGATTGGTGTATAACAAAGATATAACTTAAAAATATCATTAATCATTATTACAAATTGTATTTTCCATTAAAAGTAACAAGTTCTAATAAAATTGAATTAATCTATACCAGCTAAATTAATTATTAAATATGTTCTTATTATACTATTATAAATGTATCTTTTTTGTATGTTATTAAATTATTTATAAATCTTTTTGTACCAAAAGTTTATTTGTTATTATAAAGCAAATTTATATTTACTATCTCTATTATTTTATATTATATAATAAATAATTTATTATATATATTAATTATTTAAAATCTATCCTCTTATCTATCAGAGGATAGATTTTATTATTACTCTATATTATATAATAAATATATATTAAATAATAAATGTTTATTATATATGTATTAATTATATAATAAATATATATTATATAATAGATAATTTATTATATATATTAATTATTTAAAATCTATCCTCTTATCTATCAGAGGATAGATTTTATTATTACTCTATATTATATAATAAATATATATTAAATAATAAATGATTTATTATATATGTATTAATTATATAATAAATATTTATTATATAATAAATAATTTATTATATATATTAATTATTTAAAATCTATTCTCTTATATATCAGAGGATAAATTTTATTATTACTCTATATTATATAATAAATATATATTAAATAATAAATGATTTCTTATATATGTATTGATTATATAATATAATAAATATATATATAATATAATAAATCATTTATTATATATATTAATTATTTAAAATCTATCCTCTTATCTATCAGAGGATAGATTTCATTATATTAAAGGAGAAAGTCAACTTGTAATATACTTGACAATTTATATAATCTTTATTTGATAGATAAAATATTAGGATTGGTGTATAATCGAACTTTGATTTATTGACCCAAGTTCATTAATGGCTCTTATTATAGACCATATTATATTTTTTTTTATTGAAATAATAATTATTATTGAATTAAAATTTAATAATTAATTGGATTAATGATTGATTTGATTAATTTGTTTGGTAATTAATTGGATTAATGATTGATTTGATTCATAATTAATTGGGTTAATGATTGATTTTATTTGTAATTGATTGGATTAAGGATTGAATTGATTGGTAATTAATTGGGTTAATGATTGATTTGTTTGGTAATTAATTGGGTTAATGATTGATTTGATTAATTTGTTTGGTAATTAATTGGGTTAATGATTGATTTGATTGGTAATTAATTGGATTAATGATTGATTTGATTGGTAATTAATTGGGTTAGGGATTGATTTGTTTGGTAATTAATTGGGTAAATGATTGATTTGATTAATTTGTTTGGTAATTAATTGGGTTAATGATTGATTTGATTGCTAATTAATTGGGTTAATGATTGATTTGATTGGTAATTAATTGGGTTAATGATTGATTTGATTGGTAATTAATTGGTTTAATGATTGAATTGATTGGTAATTAATTGGGTTAATGATTTATTCGATTGGTAATTAATTGGGTTAATGATTGATTTGATTGGTAATTAATTGGGTCAATGATTGATTTGATGGTAATTAATTGGGTTAATGATTGATTTGTTTGGTAATTAATTGGGCTAATGATTGATTTGATTAATTTGTTTGGTAATTAAATGGGTTAATGATTGATTTGATTGGTAATTAATTGGGTTTATGATTGATTTGATTAGTAATTAATTGGGTTAATGATTGTTTTGATTGGTAATTAATTGGGTTAATGATTGATTTGATTGGTAATTAATTGCGTTAATGATTGATTTGATTGATAATTAATATATTAATCCAAATAAATATTTTAA